TCCAACAGCTTTATTTGATATAAAATTATGATTCCTAATTACTGTGGCATGGGTACGTAAAAGAAAAATCTTGTGGAAAGAGCAAAAAAAAAAATTCTACTGCGTATCAATTTGTAATACGTGAATAACAAAATACGGATTAAGGCCCTTAGATCTATTTCCTTCGTCGAAAAAGGGACAGGATTGTCTAAACCCCTTTTCTTGTTATGTTCGTTAGGTTCAAGTCTGACGAGAATAATATTCTACGACTAACAACTCATTTATTTTTAAACCGATCCATTTATTATCTATTATTTGATTTACTAAGCCTTTATATTGGAATGAGTCAATAGTCAAATGGTTTGGCACTCCTTCCTGAGGAGATGAAGCAATATAATTTTGAATCAGAGCTTTTGATCTTTGTTTATCCTTCGTAGTAATAATATCTCGGGGTTTGCAACGATAACTTGGTATATCCACTATATGACCATTAACTAAAATATGTCTATGGTTAACTAATTGCCTGGCTCCAGGAATGGTCGAAGCCATACCCAATCGAAAAAGGATATTATCCAACCGCATCTCAAGTAGTTGTAGTAAAACCTGGCCTGTTGACCCTTTGGCTTTTCCAGCGATATGCACATATCTAAGTAATTGTCGCTCTGTCAGACCATAATGAAAACGCAATTTCTGTTTTTCTTCTAAACGAATACGATATTGCGATCTTTTCCCGGAACGCAATGGGTTTTTAAGATCACTTCCGGATCTAGGTCTTTTACTAGTTAATCCCGGTAAAGCCCCCAGACGGCGTATTTTTTTGAAACGAGGTCCTCGATAACGAGACATAAAGTAAAGACTCCTTTTTATTTTATTGAAATTTCATTCATTTTACAGAAGAAATCAAAATTAAGACTGAACTAAAGAATAAACAAAGCAAGGCGAAATCTATATAGAATGAAATGTATTGTGTTAATATCCAGATTTTTTGTTGTATATATATATATATATATAGAAAGAAGATTAAGGCTCTGTTTTATGATTTATTATATATATAAAATATAAATCCAATTGGATCTAATCAACTTTTTTTTAGAATTACCACGACATAATAGATTAGTGACTCAACGTTTGTAGAAATGGAGAGGAGAGATTCTCAATTATGGAAAAATTGATAGAGAAAAAAGCCGGCTATCGGACTCGAACCGATGACCATCGCATTACAAATGCGATGCTCTAACCTCTGAGCTAAGCGGGCCCACATAACAGAAATAATGCATAGGAATTCAAGAGACTACTAGATCCCCGCTATTAGCTGTAAAGTTCGTATGAACTATATATATATATATTTAATATAAACTATTTAATATAAACTATATATTATATATTCTAGTTCATAATTCTATCCATAACATAATATAACTAATAAAAAAATATAAAATGAATAGGCAAATTAATATAAATAATATATTTAATAAATAAATAGAATAATATGACTAAATAGAATTCTATTCTAATAATGTAACAGATCTAATAATGTAACAGAAATAAAATATCTGACTAATTACAATTTTATTATTATACATAATAATTATTGATGATATACATTTACATTGCTGTTATTTTTATATTTAGCATATTTCGAATTTACATTATTTATCTTAATTTAATATATATATTAAATATATATATTTTACATTCCATTCTATAATTATAATAAAAATTATAATAAATTCGAAATATAAAAAAAGAAATTTATTATAATAATAATAATTTTTAATAATAAGATATTGAAAATACTAAAAAATTGGAATTCCTTTTTTCGATTTGAGAATAGTTATAACAAATAAGGTTAATTATATTCATATTATAGCGGATCAGTCCTAAGAAAAGTATAAAATAAGGATAAAGATACAACAATAAAAATTATAATCAGACATTCCTCTGATTTCGTTCGAAAAAGGATGAAGATAGGACAAAAAAAACAATAAGATAAGGAAGAATATCGACCCTTCCAGTATTCCAAAGTACACTCTAAAAAAAAAGGGGGGAGGGGGACGTATATATATGTGGTATATACCTCTCTATATTGAATTGTGGATACATCAATGATAGAATAATTTCTGATTGAAACAAAGATGATTCATACAATAGAGGTGGAACGAGAGGGGATAGCAAAAAAAAAATAAAATAGGTATACACAATTTTTTAATATAGGAATCATTATATAATGAACTCAATGGTTCCAAGATAAATGAAAAAGTTGGGTAAAATTACAACTGGATCCTTGTCTAAAAGTCTAAAAGGGGGATATGGCGAAATTGGTAGACGCTACGGACTTGATTGGATTGAGCCTTAGTATGGAAACCTGCTAAGTGAAAACTTCCAAATTCAGAGAAACCCTGGAACTAAAAATGGGCAATCCTGAGCCAAATCTTTATTTTTTGAAAAACAAGGGTTTAAAAAAGAGAATAAAAAAGGATAGGTGCAGAGACTCAATGGAAGCTGTTCTAACGAATGGAGT